GATTCATCTTCTATCAACAAAATAGATTTTTGTCGTTATAGAACATGAGATTCTATGGGAGCAATAAAATAATAAATAAGTATGAATATAACAAGAGAAAGGGGAATAGTAGAGAAAAAGTTATACAAAGCTATAGACTATATATGAGTGATCCCCACACTCTTTTTTTTTTTTTCAATTTCATTAATTGAATTTCGTTTGATTAAGGCGAAGTTCCGTAAAAACCTCCGCCTTCTTTGAAATATCATGAACAGTTCCTGTAGGTTGAGCGCCTTTTTCAAGGAAATATAGAATAGCAGGAACATTTGAATAAGTTTGATTCTTTATCGGATCATAAAAACCCACTTTCTGAAGATCTCTTCCTTCTCTTCGGGATCGAACATCAATTGCAACGATTCGATAGACGGCTCATTGGGATAGATGTAGATGAACAATACCCCCCCTAGAAACGTATAAGAGGTTTTCTCCTCGTACGGCTCGAGAAAAAATGATTCGAAGTTATGTCTAGGTATAGAATTCGAATGGCAAATAGATCCATAAAATCATCAAATCCATTAGACTATGATTTAAGTCTTTTTTTTTTTCTTCTTTCTCGAAAAAGCAAAAATCATTTGTACTCATAACTCAAGTTGGATAACTCCCAAATAGCTCAAAGAAAACCCTTAGGCATTTCATTTATTGAGTGGTCTCTAACCCCCTTTTTTTGTCTCGTTTAGAATCCATTTGGATTCTTCATTCTGATCTAGTTGTTGAGACAATTGAAAACGGTATTTCCTTGTTCCAGGATCCTTTATCTTTACTTTGAATCATTGGGTTTAGACATTACTTCGGTGATCCTTAATCGTTTCAAAATGGCAGCAACATACCTTTTTTTGTGATTTCTTTCTATCAAAGAATCATAGAACAGTTGATTCACGCGTGCTACACTTTTGATCAAAAGAGTTTTACCAATTCCAACAAAATTTCCTTTTGGATTTGAAACTTGCTCGAATTGGATCCTTTCGATTTCTATATCGAAGATATACTTACGAAGTTATTCCAACTTATTGATTGGCACTAACCCTAGATCCTTGCCCCTGAGAAATGAATCAATCCTTTCTACTCGAGCTCCATCATATCATGTACTATTTACATTACACCCCAAATGGGGGTTCTAGTGGAACAGAACAAAAGATGTCGAGCCAAGAGCACTTTCATTCCTATATAATCTAAAATGGTGGATGGAAGAATCCACAGCTGATCATGTCTTTCAAGTCGCACGTTGCTTTCTACCACATCGTTTCAAACGAAGTTTTACCATAACATTCCTCTAGTTTGGAACCGGTATGTAATTGATTCAATTATGGAATCATGAGTAGTCATTGGTTCAGTCGGTACATAGTAATCCATACTTTTTCTTTCTATCTGGATAGGTAGATATTTTTCTGAAGAAGTCTCAGCAAGAATTCAACTTAATCCCGTATGAATGCAACATTTTTTTTTTATTATTTCTAAATAACACAAATATAAATAACACGAATAAATAAGTTCTTTTTGAATCTGTATCTTTGAGTGACTCAATAGGATAGATTCACCAATCTCACACGTCTTCAAGTACCAAGGACTCATAAGAAATCATTAAAAATATTTAATTGAAAAAATTTCCTACTTCGACATCATTAGTTGAATAATGTTTTACAGTAAGTACCGCATTTGATTTTGATCATCATAAGAGAGAGAAATCCATGTTTCTTTTCGAATTGAACCATCATCACTGATTTAAAGCATATAGATAGATCGAAAAGCAAATCCAATTTCTTTCTGTGGAGTGGATAAAAAAGACTTATATGTAAGGGAAGATTTAGGTCATTATTCTTTCATCTGATTGATAAAATCAGAATTAAAAGAATAGGGGATTTCTGTATCTATCAGAGAAACTGAACAATTGTCACTGGAAGTAATTAAATTATGGATATTCTATGTTAAATATTTGGATCACAAATCTTTTTCACAAAAATCGAAACACCGTTGTCACTGAAATAGAATGATAACAATACATACATACATATAAGCATTTCTTCATTTTATACGTATTTGACTTGCGGTTCAGTAATTTTTCTGTAATCTTTCCATAAAGTAAAGTGAATAGAGTGTCTAAATCACCCCCTGCCTCAATTGTTACATTGATTTCTAATTATTCTCATTAGAGCCAAAGACAAAATGCCTAAAAATGAGGTTCAAAGAAAATACATCTGTTACATATGGAATTGATTGTTAATGAGATTCGGATAGACATAGATATTAAAATTTATACCTTCCATTGCTGTTTAAGTCCTATCTACTCCCCGAATTCTATGGGGATGATGAATATGAATCATAAATCAAAAAAGGATCCTCTTTTATGGGATGCTAGACGAGCTAGTCTAGGTACAAAGACTAAGAGGTCCAGATTAAGTCGTTGTTCCTATTTTTTATTTTACCCTAACCCAGTCGTAAGAGACTTAATCCCATTGATTGAATT